GAAATTCCTTTGATGGGACTGATGAAAGGAGCACTCTTTGGATGGGATCAACTCTCACGAGAAGGTTTCCCATTAAGGGGTGAGCTAGACTGGGAGATTACTTGATTCAGGCAGCTACGACATTCCACTCAGCTAATAAGTAAGAGCTTGATGCTATCCTATTAGAGGATTTTATACTTCACACAACAACAAAGCAGATTTTTTTCATTCCAGCACTACAAGCATTTTTATACATAGGAGTACTCGGAACCCTTAAACACAAATAGACCAGCCATACAACTAAACACAGCATAAATTAACAAACACAAACGAGGGACTCTTTTCTTCTAGTTTCCCCCGTTGTTTCCTCCGCTGCTGCTACGCAGCCCACAGCAAAAAAAGTTCTTGCTCGATCCCTCTCTGGTGCACTAGAAATCCCAGAAAGTTCCCTGCTTGTACACCAAAAGCACAATTAAGTTTCCAATTGTATTCCCTCATCCTCACCTCAGCTCAGGCCTCAGATGATCTATGTGTTCTTTTTCTTTCCTAGACTGAACCATAATATCATCAATATAAACCTCTAAATGTTTACCGATCATGTCATGAAAGATAGCATTCATGGCTCTCTTCAGAGTAGCTCCAGCCCGAACGAATGACGAGCCAGTCAAAAGTGGCTTATGGAGTCAGGACACCTAAAGGCAGTTTGATGGACATCTTCCTCGTCTATCATTATCTGATTATACCCAGAGAAAGAATCCATAAACGATAATAGTTCGTTCCCCGCCCCTGCATCTATCAACATATCAGCAATAGGCATTAGATAAAGATCCTTAGGTGTAGCTGCGTTAAGATCCCTAAAGTCTACGCATACCCTGACTTTTCCATTCTTTTTCATTACAGGGACTAGATTATAGAGCCATAAAGCATACCTGCAAGGCCTGATGAACTTGGCCCTAAATAGCTTCTTAATTTCATCTTTCACTTTGAGTTCCACCTCCTTTGACATTCTTCTGGCCGGCAGTTGATAGGGCTTGAACCCAGGCTTAATCGGGAGCCTATGCTCAACCAGTTCCCTATCTAATCCAGGCATTTCATCGTAATTCCAAGCAAAACAAGAAATTGATCTGAGAAGAAAGAGGAGAACTTACATAAGTAATTCTCGGCTCCTCTTGGGTGCCGAGGTTTACCTCATCTAATGGATCATGCACTTCCCTTCCGGCGTTATGTCTTATAACTTCGGGGGTGCCTTGTCTAAATCTTGCAACTGGATTTCTTCCACTTCGTTTTCAACAGTTCCTTCACAGATTACCTCAGCTCCCAAGACTTCCTCGAACTCTTCTACCACCTGGTTGTCTAATACATGCTGCACCTTAGCTTTCTGTATGGAGCCACTGCCCGCTCTTCACTTGTTAGGTTAGTCATCCAAAATCTCAATGATGGGAACGCCAATCGGCCTAGTACAAGGCACGATTTTATGGGGATTTAGCAGCTCTTCAGCTCCTTTCCTGCATTCAGATTTGTTAGAAACAATAAGATTCTTAAGGTGCCAAAATTTATTGGCTCCCTGGAACCTGATAGGCCCCTAATCATAGTATCTAGCATCAACAGTATCTGAAATCGTTTGGAAAGGCCTATCATCAGCCCAAACAATTTTCCTTTCTACATCATCTTCTTTCCAGAGCAGCAGGAACTGATGTACACACTGGTTTGTGTGAATCCAGTCTCTTCCCAACAAAGTTTGATAATGAGCAGAAGTATTAACAACAAAAAACGCGGATAAGGAAGTCTTGGTACTGGATGTAATTTCTAGAGGTAAGACTCCAATAACCCGGGTAACCTCCCAGTAAAAGCCACTACAGATATCTCGGTTGATATTAAGTCGTCTAAAGATTTCCCAAGCGACCATACCATCTTCAAGGGTAAAACGTTTACTGCAGAACCATTGTCAATCAAGATCCTTGAAAACGGGCCTGCCGTTTAAGTGAGCCTTGATATACAGAGGTTTAATGTGTTGAGTCATCTGGAATGATGGTTTGTCAAGGACAACATTCTTTGGTTCCCAAGGCTTTGCTTGGATAGTGACCTGGCAAGTCTTCTGGTCTACTTTGTCACTGGCCACTGATTCTTTGTCATCTTCTTACGCCTTTCTCTTTAATTTACTCTTCCCCTCAATGCGGATCTTCATCAATCAACTTCTTCTGGGAACTTAAGAATTCCCTTTTGATCTTCTCCTGCACAGCATTTCTAAACGACCAACACGAGTTAGTGGAATGGTTCCAGGAATGTTGATACTTACAGTACTCTTTTCCTTTTAGCTCTTCCTTTGTTGGTAATTTGTGATCTGCTGGAAGCGTGATAAACTTTTCTTTCAACAGGTTTTCAATCCTCCTTCTTTGAAACGTCAAATGTATACCGTGGTGGCGCACTTGCTGAATTGGCCTTCTTCCACTGAGCCTTCCTGACACTAGTAACGGACATACAAAAGAACCAGAATTAGTCAAGTCAGCAACTGCCACGTTAT